CAATTATATCCTTTATGGAAATGGGAAAGTCACTCGAGGAATTTCTGACACAAGTATTCAATTAGTACGTACTTGTTTAGTATTGAATTGGAATCAAGATAAAAAAGGTTCTTCTATCGAAGAGGCCCGCACTTCCTTTGTTGAAGTAAGAACAAATGGTATGATTCGAGACTTTGTAAAGGTCAATTTAGCGAAATCCCCTATTTCATATATCGGTAAAAGGAATGATCCATCATTCGAAAAAAAGGAGGGAGCAGATCCTACCAATATGAATCCGTTTTATTTCATTTATTCAAAGACAAAACTTCAAAAATCATTTAACCAAAATCAAGGAACTGTCCGTACGTTGTTGGGGATAAACAAGGAATGCCCATTTTTTATAATTTTGTCATCATCCAATTGTTTTCGACTAGGCCCATTAACATTCAAGGGTGTAAAATATCACAAAGAATCAATTAAAAAAGATCCCCCAACTCCAATCAGGAATTCGTTTGGTCCGTTAGGAGCAGCCCTTCAAATTGCGCATTTTTTTTCATTTTACCATTTAATAACTCATAATCAGATCTTGGTAACTAATTATTTGCAACTTGAGAATTTCAAACAAACCTTTCAACTACTTAAATTTCAATATTATTTAATAGATGAAACTCGAAGAATTTATAATCCCGATCCACGCAGTAACATCATTTTGAATCCATTCAAATTGAATTGGTATTTTCTTCATTATAATTTTTGTGAAGAGATATCCACAAAAATTTATCTTGGACAATTTGTTTGTGAAAATGTATGTATAACCAAAAGAGGAACGCACCTAAAAGCGGGTCAAGTTCTAATTGTTCAATTTGACTCTGTAGTAATAAGATCGGCTAAGTCCTATTTGGCTACTCCAGGAGCAACAGTTCATGGCCATTATGGAGAAATCATTAATGAAGGGGATACATTAGTTACATTTATATATGAAAAATCTAGGTCTGGTGACATCACGCAAGGCCTTCCAAAAGTGGAACAAGTCTTAGAAGTTCGTTCGATTGATTCAATATCGATGAATCTAGAAAAGAGAATTTATGGTTGGAACGAACGTATAACAAAAATTCTTGGAAGTCCTTGGGAATTCTTGATTGGGGCTGAGCTAACTATAGCGCAAAGTCGTATTTCGTTGGTTAACAAGATCCAAAAGGTTTATCGATCACAAGGGGTGCAGATCCATAATAGGCATATAGAAATTATTGTACGTCAAATAACATCAAAAGTCTTGGTTTCAGAAGATGGAATGTCGAATGTTTTTTTGCCTGGAGAACTAATTGGATTGTTTCGGGCGGAACGAACGGGACGCGCTTTGGAAGAAGCGATATGTTACCGAGCTACTTTATTGGGAATAACAAGAGCATCTCTGAATACTCAAAGTTTTATATCCGAAGCCAGTTTTCAGGAAACTGCTCGAGTTTTAGCAAAAGCGGCTCTCCGAGGCCGTATCGATTGGTTGAAAGGACTAAAAGAAAACGTTGTTCTAGGGGGGCTGATACCCGTCGGTACCGGATTCAAAGGATTCATATCAAGTCAATATAAGGACATTCCCTTGAAAACAAAAAAAAATAATCGATTCGAGAGAGAGATAGGAGATATTTTGTTTTACCACCAAGAATTAGTTGATTCTTGTCTTTCAAAGAATTTCTGTGATAGACCAAAACAACAATGATTTTGGGGTTTAAAAAATAGAAGAAATTCCGCTTTTTTATCTTTTATGTATTTGTTATGGTTATTTAATTTAGTATTTAAAGAAATTCAAAAAATGGCGAATAGAAAGGAATTAATGGTTGGGGTTGTATATCAACGGCCAATCCGCGGTAGGGCGGTAGAAAAAAAGGTTCCGTTGGAACAATTTTTTATTTCAGAATACCTCATCTCTTTAATTTAATGAAAAAAAAGAGAAAGTGTGGGGAGAAATGACAAGAAGATATTGGAACATCAATTTGGAAGAGATGATGGAAGCGGGAGTTCATTTTGGTCACGGTACTCGGAAATGGAATCCTAGAATGTCGCCTTATATCTCTGCAAAATGTAAAGGTATTCATATTATAAATCTTACTAGAACTGCGCGTTTTTTATCCGAGGCTTGCGATTTAGTTTTTGACGCATCAAGTAGAGGAAAACAGTTTTTAATTGTTGGGACAAAAAATAAAGCAGCTGACTCAGTAGCACGGGCTGCAATAAGGGCTCGTTGTCATTATGTTAATAAAAAGTGGCTTGGCGGTATGTTAACGAATTGGGCCACGACAGAAACGAGACTTCATAAATTCAGGGACTTGAGAATGGAACAAACGGCAGGGAGACTCGCCCGTCTCGCAAAGAGAGATGCGGCGGTGGTGAAGAGACAATTATCTCATTTGCAAACATATTTAGGTGGGATCAAATATATGACAGGATTACCGGATATTGTAATCATCGTTGATCAACACGAAGAATATACGGCTCTTCGAGAATGTATTACTTTGGGAATTCCAACGATTTGTTTAATCGATACAAATTGTGACCCGGATCTTGCCGATATTTCGATTCCCGCAAATGATGACGCTATAGCTTCAATTCGATTAATTCTTACCAAATTAGTATTTGCAATTTGCGAAGGCCGTTCTAGCTATATAAGAAACCCCTGATTCATAATAAAATTAAAAATCGACTTCCGAAACTTTATATCGGTGACTAGATCTTAAATCTCAAAAACTTGTTAAAAATAGCAGGATATATTATGGAATTAATCAGTATCCAAAACGGAAAATAAAAATTCAAGTAGCCAAGCCGAGAAAGAGTTCGTTGAATCAAAATAATTTTTTTTTTAGTTCTATTTCTGTCAGAGGACAACATGAATATTCTATCATATTCAATCAACCAACTAAAGGGGTTATATGATATATCAGGTGTGGAAGTGGGTCAACATTTCTATTGGCAAATAGGAGGTTTCCAAATCCACGGCCAGGTACTTATAACTTCTTGGGTTGTAATTGCTATCTTATTAGGTTCAGCTGCTATAGCTGTTCGGAGTCCACAAACGATTCCGACTGGCGGTCAAAATTTTTTTGAATATGTCCTTGAATTCATCCGAGACGTGAGCAAAACTCAAATTGGAGAAGAATATCGCCCTTGGGTTCCCTTTATTGGGACTATGTTTCTATTTATTTTTGTTTCTAATTGGTCAGGGGCTCTTTTACCTTGGAAAATCGTACAGTTACCTCACGGGGAGTTAGCCGCACCCACGAATGATATAAATACTACTGTTGCTTTAGCTTTACTCACGTCAGTAGCCTATTTCTATGCGGGTCTTACAAAAAAAGGATTAGGTTATTTTGGTAAATACATTCAACCAACTCCAATTCTTTTACCCATTAACATCTTAGAAGATTTCACAAAACCTCTATCACTTAGTTTTCGACTTTTCGGAAATATATTAGCTGATGAATTAGTAGTTGTTGTTCTTGTTTCTTTAGTACCTTTAGTGGTTCCTATACCTGTCATGTTTCTTGGATTATTTACAAGTGGTATTCAGGCTCTTATTTTTGCCACTTTAGCTGCAGCTTATATAGGCGAATCCCTGGAAGGTCATCATTGATTCGTCTTAGTCTATCTTAGTTTAGATCCAAGTAAGGTAATATATACGTATGTGCGGCTCAAGATACTCTATCAAGATATTCGATCAAGATAATCTATTTTATTTCGAGCATAGAAATATACAAATACATACAGTCTAGCGGTAATAGAAAAAAAGGATATTCGAGAAGTGGAAAAGAAAAAGACGTTGCTTAGTCGGGAGGGGGTGCCCCAGGTATATGGAATCTAATTACTATTTACTATGAAGCTAATTCTTGCAGATTCGATGTTTCGCAGAATGATTCAAAAATCCATCCGGTTGACTCAAAAATATAGCGGTTTACGTTATGTAAGAAACCCGTGTATATTTTATATTAGATATTGCCAAGTTATATATGAACTGATATTTCATTTGTCCTACTTGAATTTCGATAGCGATACCAACCGACAAAGTCTTTCAGGTTCGTTTATGACTGCGAATTGAATGAATAACCAGACAAAATAAAGAAAAAGATCGAAAAAGGATTAATGATTATAAAAAGGAAATGGAAAAACTCAAGTTCTTTTGAGTTAGAAAGACTCAACAACTAGGAACTAAAAAAGGATGCAGTCTTTCTAATGATCTAATGGTTTAATAATATTCTTATTTCCATTTTCAATTCGGCATTATTAGTTATTTCCACTAGATTAATATTAGCAATGGAATAATTTAGTCATAATGCATTCGTTGATTGTATCATTAACCATTTATTTTTTTTTGTGTGAGGAACTTATCATGAATCCACTGATTTCTGCCGCTTCCGTTATTGCTGCTGGATTAGCCGTAGGGCTTGCTTCTATTGGACCTGGAGTTGGTCAAGGTACTGCCGCGGGACAAGCTGTAGAAGGTATTGCCAGGCAGCCCGAAGCAGAAGGAAAAATACGAGGTACTTTATTACTTAGTTTAGCTTTTATGGAAGCTTTAACGATTTATGGATTGGTAGTAGCATTGGCACTTTTATTTGCGAATCCTTTTGTTTAATTCGAGAACAGAAAAAGAAATATGAGAAATACGTATTTCTTTTCTAGTCTTGAACTTGGAGGTTGCTTTTTCACATTTATAGGAAAAAATGGATCCTACAGAATTACTTATTCGTGCAGAAAATAATACGCGGGAAGGACTTCATTTGAGGATGAAGAATTCGTGTTACCCACTCGGTTTCTTCCTTCCCCTTCTTAGTTCGAGGGAGAAGTGTTGCAACAAAGGGAGTATTTCGCAATTCCCATGAAACCGAGTCTCTAATTAGAAATTCTATTCCAATAAGTTTAAGTATTATTTTTATTGAGAATCTCAATTCAAAAAAAAAAATTTCATTTTGAATTTAGAATTAGAAGTCGTAAAGAAGTTAAAAAATACAACGATTTTTTTCGTTTATCTA